GATGAACTGAGTTGTAGACATGAAAGCGTAAGAACTCACCAGTCCCCTTCTTTCTTTGTCTGATTCGAAGGGAACGATCCTGGTGAGTTCTTAATAATCAAAACCTTTTATTCAGATAATTAACAAAACAAATGGATCCCCTTTTCCTTTCCAATGTTTCCTAAAACCCCATTTGTTTTTTCTGATGATGTTTTGAAAAATGAACTTAATTGTTTAATTCCGACCATCTGGCCTAGGTAGTATCTATCTTTCTAAGTTCATTGACTAAGTTCTATAAAATCTAAAATGACCTCTCTTTTTTGTTTGCCCACTACTTTATTATACATTATACATCTTTATTATACATTATACATAAAGTACTAAGTACCAAAAAAATTATGAGAAACCTGAAAAAATAGAAACTAAGGATAGGAATCTTTGAGAAACTGGTATGAAGACTCATTATTATTTGGACACAAGAAGGGAAATTTTCTTCATCCCTTTCTTGTGTCCAAGACTAGGAAGACTAATAATGCCCCGAAAAAATACGGTTCTTTTTACTAACTTGATGTTGAAAAATTTTCGGATCTAGAAATTCATTTCAGATAATTGAACCTTCTCAAACTGTTTCTTTTTAAGAACCAAAAAGATTTGTGCCAAAATAACAGATGCCAAGAAGAACAAAAGTCCTTGGACACGTAATGGATCTTGAAGTACTATTTCTGCATCTCCCTGACTAAATCCACCCACATTAGGATTACTTGTTAATGGTTGATCAAGTTTGATAGATTCACCCTCTGAAACAAGAAGTTCTGGCCCTGGAGGGATAATATCAACCACTTGACGTCCATCCGATGGATCCACTATGGTTATTTCGTATCCCCCCTTTTCTTTTCGTATAATTTTGTTTACGATACCTGCTGCTGTAGCATTATAAACTGTATTATTACTCTTGCTTCCGTCGGGATAAATCTGTCCCCGTCCCCTGTTCCCGCCTACATATATGGGATATTTTAAGAAGTGAACATCCTTTTTACTAGCGGGGTCGGGAGAAAGAATAGGAAAGGTTATTTCACTATATTTCTGACCAGGAACAGGACCTATCACAATAATATTTTTTTTTGTGGGGCGATAGCTCTGAAAAGACAGATTGCCTATCCTTTCTTTCATCTCGGGAGAAATACGGTCGGGAGGAGCTAATTCAAATCCCTCGGGTAAAATAAGAACAGCCCCCACATTCAAACCCCCCTTTTTACCATTAGCAAGAACTTGTTTTAGTTGCATATCATACGGAATTCGAACAACTGCTTCAAATACAGTATCGGGTAGTACCGTTTGGGGAACCTCAATATCCACGGGCTTATTAGCTAAATGGCAATTGGCACATACAATACGCCCAGTCGCTTCTCTTGGATTTTCATAACCCTGTTGTGCAAAAATGGGATATGCATTTGAAATGTATGTCCGAGTTATTATATATATCATGAGCGGTACGGAAATGAATCGAGTAATCTGTTCCTTTGTCCAAGAAAAGGTATTTCTAGTTTGCATGGTCCAATCATTGAGCCCAAAATTTCTACAATAAATTAGGTAGGTTGCTAGTATAGTTCCCTATCCACGATTCTGCTATGTACGGAAATAAGTTTACTCGAATATAAGAGAAATCCTCTGGAGAAATAGAAAGAGTAAGTACTTTTTTGAACGCTTTCTTTATGTACTTCTTTATGTACAAAGTAACAAACATTATAATCGGATTAATAATTAATATCTGTGAATCATTTTTCAGTCATTCATTGAATGATAAATCACTACAAGTGATGGAGATACACGATTTAAATAATGGAAGATCCAATATTTGAAAATTGTATCTAAAATGACTGGAAAAGTGGAAACAAGACCAGATATAATTTGATCGTTATGAGCAAATCCAAAATCTTTGTAGATAGAGCTAAGCATTAGTTCCCAACCATGGGGCGAATGGAATCCAATACACAAATCCGTTAATAAAAGAATACAAAAAGCTTTGATCGTGTCGCTTACGTTATATAAGAATTCCTGAACCCAAGAGTTAAGAATAACAAGTTCTTCATTACCCAGAATAGAATAACCGCTTAGAATAATGAAACATATTATATTTGTCGAGAAGTGTAAAATCATATCGATACGATCTTCATTGTGCATCTTGATCAATTGGATTGTTTCTTTGTGTATTCCTATACTAAGCTTTTGTAGATGTGGCTCCGGATATTCCTTTATCATTTCGTTCAACAGGAAGAGTTCCTCAAATTCTATGAATTGTTCTAGAATACTATTTTCTTGAATGATATTAAAGAAAGTTTCGGGTTGCCTAGTATTCCACCAATTAGTAACCCAGGATTCTAGACTTTTATGAAATAAAAGAGAGATACACCCAGGCAAAAATACTATAGATGCAAGATAGAGAAGGGGAATGAATGCTTTCTTTTTTTCCATTTTTTTCATCTGTGAATTCTTAATGAACCCACCTCGTTTGTAAACTCTATGCGATCCAATATTTCTATCAAGCAATGAGTTCTATTACAAGGTATCTTTCCTTTGAATCTATTCACTGTTTTTTATTTGTGATGTATTGGTTATGGTTAGTCCTTGAATATATAAAGAATATCCAAATAGAATAAGAGTCCGTCTCAAATTCGAATGAAGAAAAAAAAAAAAAATAAGATTTTTTTTGACTGATATCTCAATTGAGAAAATTCGCAGCAATTGTATTGTGTCCTTTCGATGAATGTCCCAAAGAGGCCCTTTCAAGTAATGCCGTATTTCGAGACGAGCTAACTCCCTTATTTATCAAAATATAAAAAAATTGGACCTAATCCCGAAATGGGATATAGGAGATGCCGCTAGTATTTTTTTTATTTTTTACCTCCTGATGAGAAATAATTTTCAGTTCATTTCAAAATACTTCAATCGGTACACGCAAGAAATAGGCTAATTCCGCAGCTTTTTGTTCAATTTCTCGTGGAGTCAAATTCTCATCAGTACGAGTCAAGGGAATAGCTCCCTGGCCTCGGATGTCCATATAAAGGACACGCCGGGCATAAATACCCTCTTTAACTTCTATTCTGATGGACTGAACATCTTTCATAAGGAATCGAAGGAAGATGCGACGATTTTGTCCAGGAAATCCCCAACGAAAAATACATACAATTCCTTCCTTTCTATCGAATCGATCATAACCACTACCTACATTCCAGGAGATTGTGCACCACAAATAGGAACTAATAAAGAGACCTGCGATGCCATAGAAAGACATGACGAGCCCTTGTGGAAAAAAAATGATTTGCTGAGACGGAAATAAAGATATCAAATTCCTACCAAGATAACTGGACGTTCCAACCAACAAGAATCCTAATGAACCTAAAAAAAGGATAAAGGCCCAGCAGAAATTACTTGTTTTTCGAGACCCCGTTATAAGTTCTATCCATATATGTTCTGATCGCCAACTCATACTAGATCCGGTTGCATTTTATTGAAATTGAGAGAATAACCCCCAAAAAATTTGACTTTACTCTTTTTTTTTCGAAGTAACTCTCATCAACTAGCACTATTCTGATGGGAACCTTTAGGCATAATTCATCGAATTGGCTAGATGTAAAATACTAGTATCCCCTTTATATGATCTCCTATAGATAGAGATAGTGACATGCATTTCATTGACTTTACATTTCAGAGATCTGCGGATCCTGATCTATTTTAATCTATTTTAAAATAGCTATAATTATTTTAAACATATAACATAGTCCACATGCATAAGAGCTCTTTCATTTACATTTAATTCATGTTCGGAAGAAGGCACATCTTATACGATATTCTACTAAATGGATATCCATTTTATGATCCATGTCTAATCTACGTCTTGAAAAAAATGGCTGAGATTGGGTCGCATCGGGTTTAAAAAATCTTGTTTCTTTGAACATGAAGAGATAAAGAAGCCATTGCAATTGCCGGAAATACTAGACCCACTAAAGGCACAAAAATAGATGGTAAGTTGAGAGTTGTCATAGAATGGGTACCTCGGTTTAATATTTGTACCTGTTATTCTTAATATTATATATTTTAAAATATATTTTAAAATTCGTTATTAATTTTAAGTCGTATATAATTATACTATAAATGAGTATATAATAAGTGCAAGGAATGTAGAACTAAAAACATGTACTTATTACTTTAATTTTTCTACATGGAATATATGTCTGATAAACTAACAGCTTGTTCGCCACAAAAAAATAATTGACCTTAAAGGTCTACTTGATTCCATTTTTATTCGAAGGAAAGAAAGCGTGGAGCTGAAATAACTCATTCAGAACGCCTTTTAAAAGATTACGTGGTACGATTGTATCGAATAAGCCCTTATGGAATAAATATTCAGCCGCTTGTGAACCTTCAGGTACTGTCTTATTCAATGTTTGTTCAATTACCCGTTTACCCGCAAATGCAATGTAGGCATTGGGTTCAGCAATAATGATATCCCCCAACATACCAAAACTAGCCGTCACCCCACCAGTAGTAGGAGATGTAAGTATTGATATATAGAATAACTTTTTATTTGATTGATAATCATATAAAGCCGAAGATATTTTAGCCATTTGCATCAAACTCAAACTTCCTTCTTGCATCCGTGCGCCTCCGGAAGCACATACTAGAATAAGAGGTAGAAATTTATTGGTAGCATACTCGACCAACCGGGTGATTTTCTCGCCTACTACGGATCCCATACTACCCCCCATAAACTGAAAATCCATAACCCCAATTGCTATAGGAATACCGTTTAGTTGACCTGTGCCTGTTTGAACAGCCTCAGTTAATCCTGTCTTTCTTTGATAAGAATCAATGCGCTCTTTATAAGGTTCCTCCTCTGAATGAAATTCAATGGGATCAAGAGAGACCATGTCTTCATCCAAAGGATCCCAAGTACCTGCATCAATCGAAAGCTCGATTCTATCTGAACTACTCATTTTCAAATGATATCCACATTGTTCACA